TAAATGATTGATTAGAAAGATCTAGGATCTATCTTCTCTATAAGGGACCAGAAATACCCTGTTTCCGTATCATTAGGAAGTGCATTAACATAAATACGGCAGTAAGAAGAGGCAATACAAAGGTGTGTAAACTATAAAAACGCGTCAAAGTGGATTGTCCCACGCTAGCACTTCCACGTAATAATTCTACCAAAGGAGATCCTATTACAGGAATCGCTTCAGGTACGCCTGTTACAATTTTCACTGCCCAATAACCAATTTGGTCCCAAGGTAAAGAATACCCGGTTACACCAAAAGACGCGGTCAATACAGCCAGAACTACACCTGTAACCCAAGTCAATTCTCGAGGTTTTTTAAACCCACCAGTGAGATAGACACGAAATACGTGCAGTATCATCATTAGAACCATCATACTTGCTGACCACCGATGAACTGATCGGATTAACCAACCAAAGTTAGCTTCAGTCATTATGTATTGAACAGAAGCAAAGGCCTCAGTAACAGTCGGGCGATAATAAAAAGTCATAGCAAACCCCGTAGCTACTTGGACTAAAAAACAAGTAAGGGTAATTCCTCCTAGACAATAAAATATGTTGACATGAGGAGGAACATATTTACTAGTTATATCATCTGCAATTGCCTGAATCTCGAGACGTTCTTCGAACCAATCATAGACTTTATTGAGATAGGTAAACCGGGGGAATCCCTCTCTGAGAACTGGATATGAGAATTTTCTCTCGTACAGCTCAAGCAGAACCACACAAAGACTGCTTTGAAAAAAATGGAATAAAAATCTCTTCCTCCTACATAAGAATCTTCTCTGAAGTGAAGATACAAAGGTATAAAAATACGAAAGTTTTCTTTGTGGTGATAATGCAAAAATATCAAGTCGGCTCTTCCTCTTTATGTTTATTGGTACTACAGGCCTCTTGAATCTTCTCTTTCCCTATCTTTTCTTTTTTATTTGTGTGTAATGCGGCTTTGACTCTTGTTTTTTCTCATTGATAGGAATTTCTCTTGTTAAGACCCTATGAATTAATTGAAACCCTAGATTCGTACTAGAACCACGATGATTTAATAAAAATCCCAAGCCCAAAAATTCTTTGAGTAAGAACTATTGGATCATCACTTATTCAATCAATAGATATAATGACAAAAATACGAAAATTTTTATTTTGGTCAAAAAAAAGTAATAAGTAATAAGTAAAGTAGAAACAAAAAGAAAAATCTTTCAATTAAGAACCTCTAAGTCTTTGAAAATTTTTTAGAATCCAACCAATCCGGCCACAAGGTCTGAATAGTAAGTATGAATCATAGTTCCAATATTTCTTGATCTATTTCATAATATTCCGTGTTCCGGATACTAGAATGAGTATCCGACGAGATAGAACCATCTTTATCAAGATAAGATGACAGACTCATTTTCTGTCTTATCAATAGGATCAATTATAACAAGGCACACACTCATATTCCGGAAAAACAGAAAGAAATTCCGCGATCAAACTACCAAAAAGGGTCAGAAATGGGAGCCCTCAAATTTCAGAACTAGAACTTTCTAGTTCTTGGGAAGCTAATTCATTGCAATTCCATCCAGTAAAACGGAAGAATTATAAATCTCCAAAATAATAGATAGGAATATTGCAAATAAAGCCATTGCAAGACCCATCAAAGGAGTAGTTCCCCATCCAGGAGCTACTTTACCATATTCGGAATTCAAGGGTTTCAATAGAGTCCCTACCGCAGTTTGTCTCGGACGAGATTTAGAACCACTCTCGACGGTTTGTGTAGCCATAAATCCGGTTGTATTCATTGAGACCTATTGACTTTGTATACCATTCCGGTGTTTTCTTGTATATATTGCAGTATTGAATTTGGATAAAAATGGAAACGGCAACCCTAGTCACCATCTTTCTATCTGGTTTACTTGTAAGTTTTACTGGGTACGCCTTATATACCGCTTTTGGGCAACCCTCTCAACAACTAAGAGACCCATTCGAGGAACACGGAGACTAGTTGAAGTAATGAGCCTCCCAATATTCATTCAATATTGGGAGGCTCATTAGACATAATGAAAAATCATTTCACCTTTTTAGTTGGAACTTTAGGCGGTTCTCGAAAAAAGATAGCGAAAAAAATTATCCCTAGAGTCGAGACTAATAAAAATGTATAGACTAATGCTTCCATAGATTCAATTGTGGTTTCAAATTAGAATTAGAGTATAGCTTCCATACCTGTGATTATCCCCCGGTAAAGATAAAGAAAAGGGGGTAATGATGAAATCTTAAATCAAGATTTCGCAGATCCCCGATCTGATGTCAAATGACAGCGAAAAATACGAAAGCAATTTTGTATTAGACTGCCTGTCTTCTTGTAGTTGGATCTCCAAGTTTTTGGAATGCTCCAAATTCTACTTGAGCATCTAAATCTGGATCAATCCCAGCAAAAACATCTCTGAACAAGGTTCTAGCCCCATGCCAAATGTGTCCGAAGAAGAAGAGCAGAGCAAAGGAAGCATGTCCAAAAGTAAACCAACCCCTTGGACTACTACGAAAAACACCATCTGATTTCAAAGTAGCACGATCTAATTCAAAAATTTCACCCAACTGAGTACGTCTAGCATATTTTTTCACAGTAGCAGGATCACTATAACTGACTCCATTGAGTTCGCCACCATAGAACTCAACAGTTACACCTACTTGTTCCACGCTATACTTCGACTCTGCTCTTCGAAAAGGAACATCGGCTCTAACAATTCCGTCTCCATCTATCAAAACGACTGGAAATGTTTCAAAAAAAGTAGGCATACGCCGTACAAAGAGCTCACGCCCCTCTTTATCTCTAAATATTGGGTGTCCTAACCATCCAACGGCTATTCCATCCCCATTGTCCATTGAACCCGCCCTGAATAATCCTCCTTTTGCCGGATTATTGCCGATGTAATCGTAAAAGGCTAATTTCTCAGGAATTTTCGACCAAGCTTCTGAGAAACTTTGATTTTCGGCCAGCCCAGCACTAACTCTTCGATATATTTCTTGCTGAAAGTATCCCTGATCCCATTGATAACGAGTGGGACCAAATAATTCGATCGGAGTAGTTGCTGAACCATACCACATTGTTCCGGCAACAACAAAAGCCGCAAAAAAGACAGCAGCAATACTGCTGGAAAGGACGGTTTCGATATTACCCATACGTAATCCTTTGTATAGACGTTGGGGCGGGCGGACGCTAAGATGGAATAAGCCCGCTAATATACCCAAAGTTCCTGCTGCAATATGATGAGAGGCTATCCCTCCTGGAACAAAGGGATCGAAACCTTCCACGCCCCATGCTGGATTCACTGCCTGTACTTTTCCAGTTAGTCCATAAGGATCGGACACCCATATTCCAGGACCGTACAAACCTGTTACATGAAATGCGCCAAAACCAAAACAAGCCAACCCGGAAAGAAATAAATGAATTCCAAAAATCTTAGGCAAATCTAAAGAAGGTTTTCTTGTACGTTCATCAGAAAAAATTTCTAGATCCCAATAGACCCAATGCCAAATAGCCGCCAAAAAGCACAAGCCAGAAAAGACAATATGTGCCCCGGCCACACCTTCGTAACTCCAAATACCGGGATCCGTTACAGCCCCCCCTGTAATACTCCAACCGCCCCAAGAATTGCTTATTCCTAAACGAGTCATGAAAGGAATAACGAACATACCCTGTCTCCACATTGGATCAAGAACGGGGTCAGAGGGGTCAAAAACTGCTAATTCATATAGAGCCATCGAACCGGCCCAACCTGCAACCAGAGCCGTATGCATTATATGGACAGAAATCAACCGACCAGGATCATTCAATACGACGGTATGAACACGATACCAAGGCAAACCCATGGAAATACCCCTTAATGTCAAATAAAAATACACACTATGTAACTTTATTGCATTCGAAAAGACTATAACTTTAACTATAATATACTATGCAATGGACCCCTATTCAGTTTCAGTAGATTATCTCGAAATAGGGATTCCTATTTGTTCTATTCTGTTAGTAAGAATTCTGTCTATATTTGATTTGAAAAAGAAATAGAAACTTAGGTAAATGCTTTAGAAATAGATGGATCAAAAAGAACATATTACATATTTCATTTAGCTCCTTCATGCCTACTTGAATTTAACTAGTTATTTCTGTTAGTAATAATGAAAGAATTCTATTTGTAGGAACACAGAGAAGCAGATCTATTCTATACCTGATAAGTACCAATATGCAAACCCGATAAGTACCAATATGCAATGGGGGTTGCGACTTTTTCTATGAGCAAAACCCACTGACAAATTCTTGATCATTGGAAGACTATAGTCGTAAGAATTTGATACCATTTTTCTTAGAGTTTGATGCCATTTTGCTTCGTTTTTGAGCTTTTCGAATGGATTTCTATACAGAAATCGGATAAGATGAGATTAAAGGGTATTCTCAAGAGAATAGCCGGTATTACTTTCAGAGCAAAGTAAATACTTACAAATCCACACCAAAGTTCGAAGATTTTCGTCTTTTTTTTCTTTTTGCTCATGCCTGTAGGTAATCCAAGAGTTCCTGTACTAGTTCCGGTAAAGGAAGATAAGAAAAAAGAAAAAGAACCACAAACACAAGTAGGAGTAGCAAAAGAATTAGAAAGGTTAGAAAAGGAAGAATTAGAAAAGGAAGAATTAGAAAAGGAAGAATTCGAAAAGGAGGAATTAGAAAAGGAGGAAGGAGAAAAGGAAGAAGGAGAAAAGGAAGAAGGAGAAAAGAAAAAAGAAGTGAATTGGGTTGAATTATCCCACCAACTTTGTCACGAAAGAATCGTTTTTTTAGGCCAAGGACTTGATCATGCGACCGCGAATCATGTTTCGGCTATGATGGTATATTTCACTCTAATCAATAAGGAACAAGAGATGTTTTTGTTTATAAATTGTCCTGGCGGATTGGCACGCTGTGCCCAAACCGTTTTTGATGCTATAATTTTTGTGTCACCAGATGTAAATACAATATGCTCCGGAGTAGCCATCTCAATGGGAGCTTATGTCCTAATGGGAGGAACCCCTTTCAAACGGTTCTCATCACCTTTTTCTAGGATAATAGTTTATCCAATTAGAGGTCTTATTCCTGATCCTGAGGAGCGCTTCCGTATTAACAACGTCGACCTTTTTCGCGAAATGGAAGAAGTTCTGGAATTACGCCAAACCATGGCAGAGGCTTTTGCAAGACGAACGAATCGGGAATTCCTAAAAAAGACCAAGAATCTAACTAGGAGGGTCCTTCTGACACCACGCGAGGCCATAACTTGCGGACTTATTGATGCGATAGTAACGATGACAAACCAAGGTAAGGGTAAGGGCTTGAAAGTTGCCCGCAAGGATCACGATTATAAGGGCTTGGACCCGCAAGGATCACGATTATAAGGGCTTGGACCCGCAAGGATCACGATGATAAGGGCTACAACTACCATGACAATGCCAAGAAGCGCTACTCCGATAACGATGGTAAGTCCCGTAGCGTTGCAAGTATAAGGGTTTCCGCAAGTATTAAGGGTTTCCGCAAGTATATGAGCATAAGGGTCTCTTCAAGTATAAGAGTTTCTGCAAGTACACGTATAAGGGTCTCTGCACTTATCAAGGTCCCTGCGAGTATAAGGTTCCCCGTGGCGCTGTCAACCATGTCCGCGAAATCTTTTTACGGAAGTTTTGTAAGTAAGTAGAAAAATTCAGAATCCTCGGGTCGGGTTAGGATTGATCTAAACCAGTCCCTTATGGAAACGATTCAGCATGCCAACTATTAAACAGCTCGTTAGAAACACAAGACAACCAATGAGAAAGGTTACGAAATCCCCCGCTCTTCGGGGGTGTCCTCAGCGACGAGGAACATGTACTAGGGTGTATGTGCGACTCGTTCAGATTATGAGATGGGAAAAAAATAATTTTCCAGTATCAATGATCATTACCAGTGACGAGAAGAAACTGGAAGAACCAATCACTATCTAAAACTAAAAAAATAGATCTATATATGATAGATCTATTGTATATGATATGAAATTTATGGTTTCGTTTGGTGGAAACCCAATCAGCTCGATTTAAGCGCTGAGAAGTAATTTCCCATTGGTATAAAATGCTATCCATTAAGCGGGAAAACCCTCTTTTTAAAATGAAAGAAAAAGATTATGCTCACATTTTATTTTTACAAAACGGACTAACAAGGTCAGCTATCCAGCTAACTTTCAAACTAAAATACCGTTACTGTATAGGTAGATCTGATTGTGAAAGACCTATTACTTTACTGGATAATTCATGGGTAGAGCCAAAGAGTTTGAACTATACAAGTTACTAATAACATTTACTAAATGAAGTAAGAGGCTCCGGTGTATAGAGAGGCCCTCGCCGTTTAAGAAGAAACCATAGAGACGAGGAAACCCACTATTTCTTTATTGATCTATATTTACATTTACTTACTCCGTTTTTTAAAAAAATTTCACTTTGATTGAGCCGAAATGCAAAGAAAAATCGTGGTTGGGAAGGTTATAGTAGCAAAAGCCATTGGGATTTTTTTTATACATTGGAAAAATCCGTTTTGGTATTAATATACCCGGTAAGGAGAAAGAATAACTCAAAGAAAGAAAAGAAATTAGTTATTTCTCAAAGTTTCATTTATTCAATGACCAGAGTTAGACGAGGATATATAGCCCGGAGACGTCGAACAAAAATGAGTTTTTTTGTATCAAGCTTTCGAGGGGCTCATTCAAAATATGTTGCTCAACAAAAAATAAGAGCTTTGTTTTCGGCTCATCAAGATAGAGATCAAAAAAAGATCAATTTTCGTCGTTTGTGGATTACTCGGATAAACGCAGCAATTCGTGAAGCAAAAAACTACTCTAGTTATAGTAAATTTATCCATAATCTGTACGAGAGACAATTGATTTTTAATCGTAAAATACTTGCACAAATAGCTATATTAAATAGGAATTGTCTTTCTAATATTGTATTTCCGATCAAATCATAAAAAAAAGATTGGAAAGAATCGCCCGGGCTACTTTAAAATAAAATGCCCCGGAGAATGAACTCCGGGAAAATAGAATACAAACTAGTCCGCTAAAATCCAATAGACAATTACAATAAACAATAAAAGAGTAAAAAGAACCCATTGAAAAAAAGAATCTTTTTTTTCTATTTTTTTTTCTTCCGAGACAAGAATCAAATCTCGATTTTCATATTTTTCGAACAAAACATCAATCGGTGTTTTAGCTCAGATTTGAATTTTGATTCAATTAAATCAAGAATAAGTCTATTTTTTTTTTTTTCGAAACCCTTGCCTGCTTTTCCCTCTTTTAAATTTTTTAAATTTAAATAGTTTTCCCTTAACCTTATCATTAGTACGAAAGGGTAAGAAAGATAAAATACGAGCTTGTTTTATAGCAATAGTCATTAACCGTTGTTGCTTCAGGGTCAATTTACTCACGCGCCTAGATAAGATTTTTGCTTGTTCACTAAGAAATCGAATAAGGACCTTCGTATTGCTATAATCAATTCGGTCCCCCGGTTTGATTGGGGACAAGCGCCTACGAAAAGCGCGCTTAGATTTAAGGAGGGATCGCTTGGATTTATCCATGGGTTGTTTAGTCTATTCCTTATATTATAATATTATACCAAAATCCTATTTCCATCGGATCGAAAAAAAAAAAAAAACAAATTCAAAATAGAAATAGGATTTGGTTTTTTATTATTTTCTTTAATTTGAATTTGTTTTTTTTTCTTATTATTTACTTAATACACTTCATTTTCTATATTCTATCTAGTTCTAAATACATTTATATATCAATATTTTAATAGAGATTATCTATATTAATATTATTCTAATAATATACTATACCATTTTCTGAAAGTTTTGGATTCTTTTTCTATTCTAAATGTATAGAATGAAATACATGTCTAATGTATGTCCTTTTGTACTCTTCCTTCGAAAGGTGATACACAGACGTTCAGTTCGATCTATTTTTGTATCTCTCCATGAATTGTATGTTTGGAACAACAGGGACAGAATTTTCTTAATTCCAACCGACTGGGGGTGTTGTGTCGATTCTTTTGAGTAATATATCGGGAAATGCCCCTTGATTCTTTATTAACACTTTTTCGTACACAACTAGTACATTCCAAAAGAATTCTTACTCGGACAGCTTTATCCTCGGCCATGAACCTCCTTTCTTTGTCTTTTCATTTTTTATTCAAGCAACTTTTTGATTTTCGACCCAAATTAAATGGAAAAAAAAAGAGAAGTTTATAACTCGAAATACGCTTAAATTAAAAGGGTTTCGTTGCAAGATAACTATAGCAATAGAAGAATATTCGCTATTCTAAATATACCAAAGAATACGGAATCCAAAGATTTCGAACTATATTTCTAATCACAGTCCACTATTTCATTTAAGTCTCTTGTATGAAACTTTTTGCCCTCGATCCATTAATTCTTAGTTATTAATTGAATTTAAGATTCGAGCCTGAATTGAATCGAGGTTTTGCGGAGGTTGAATCCTTTTTATCTTTCTCCCTTTTTTTGATTTTCGAATCGAATTTCGAATATGAATATTTAGAATATAAAATAGAAAAGGGTTCAAAGGGAGAAAGGGTGGGTATTAGTCACAGATAGTGGATTCTATCTCGAATCTTTGTTCCCCGTTCTCATGTCAATAACTAGAATCAAAAAAAGGGGAATGTCAACGCATCTGGGAAAAAACGATTGATTTCTATCAATAGACCGGCTAAAGAGCCGAACCATAGAGTACTTAGTACCGGTGCCACGGAAAGATATGTTTTTAGATCTCGCATAGAAAATCCTCCTTCTTTTTTATGTATTGTAACACACACATTTATGTATTGTAAGACATAAGGATAATACATATCGGATATATGATCAGATGCATATGTAAATGGATTGAAAAAACACTTGTATTTGTACATGAAATTCCTAAGTCAAATTCAAATGTACAACAATCCGATAAGATAAGGTAAATAAGATTTATTTCAAGTTAAGAAAAGAAAAATGATGGATCTTTCCTACGGAACATTCCCAACAAGCATTTTTTTTTACTTTATTTACGGCGCATATGTATCCAAAGACTTTCTATTCTATCATATATGATATGAGAAAAAAAAGAAGAAATGGCAAGTATACAAATAGGGGAAATAATGATGTGGAAAACAAGCAAAGGATTCTTTACAATGAGACTGTAAGCCAATTGCAAGGGGTGTAGCGCAGCTTGGTAGCGCGTTTGTTTTGGGTACAAAATGTCACAGGTTCAAATCCTGTCATCCCTACCTATTACCTTTCCTCTGAGAAGTAAGGAGGAATTGATCTCAATCAATTCAAATTGTGCATCCATAATATGCAGTATTGGATTACAAAAAAATCTACAAAAGAAAGCGCTCTTAGTTCAGTTCGGTAGAACGTGGGTCTCCAAAACCCGATGTCGTAGGTTCAAATCCTACAGAGCGCGATTCCATTCTTGGTAATTTGAATTCTATTGAAAGAATTTCACTCCCTTGAACAGTAATTGAAATTGGACCTCCAAAGAAAGGAGAAGGTCAATCAAAAAAAGATTGATTAATTAATCAAAGGTCCAACTGATCACCACGTCTGTATTGTAAATATGCAGTTACAAATAATCCAGCCAAAGTAATAGGAATCAAACCTAAGACGATTCCAAATAGAAGTACTTCAATCATTTCAATTTCTTTGAAAAGAAAAAAGAGAGGTAATATCTATCCCTAAATATTAATCATAATTGTCCATGAATCTCAAAAACTTCAAAAAATTGCAATTGTCACGATAAAGAACTAGAAAGAACTTAAAAAGAAAATACACGAAATCCCCGTTTTTATGAATTGTTGATTCAATTAATTTCAAATAAGTCGTATCTTGCTCAAACCAATAAAAAGAGCTGAGGTTATCGTTAAAGCCGCTAGTAGAAAACCGAAATAACTAGTTAAAG